TTTCATATTCAATATATTCAATATGAATATATTCATTATGAATATATTAATCTAATAGTAATAAGATATGACTAGATCTATATATAGTCTATATAGAGTCTATATACATACTATATAGATAGTAATAGTAATTTAGTAAATTGTAAATCTTAATTTAGAATTTCTTTAGTAAATGATTCAAAATGAATAGGTGTGGAAGCTATAATTGTAAACCACGATCGAATCTATGGAAGCATTGGTTTATACATTCCTCTTAGTTTCGACTTTAGGGATCATTTTTTTCGCTATCTTTTTTCGAGAACCACCTAAAGTTCCAACTAAAAAAGTGAAATGATTTTTCATTATTTTCATTGAAGTAATGAGCCCCAATATGAATATCGGGGCTCATTACTTCAACTAGTCCCCATGTTCTTCGAAGGGATCTCTTAATTTTTGAGAGGGTTGCCCAAAAGCGGTATATAAGGCATACCCAGTAAAGCTTACAAGTAAACCGGATATGGAGATGGCGACTAGGGTTGCTGTTTCCATTTTTTCGATAATTTCAAGATCACAAAGGATCACGATAATGTCGTTTATTTACAACTACAACGGAATAGTATACAAAGTCAACAGATTTCAACCCATGATGAAAGAGGATTTATGGCTACAAAAACCGTTGAGAGTAGTTCTAGATCTGGGCCAAGACGAACTGGCGTAGGGAGTTTATTGAAACCATTGAATTCGGAATATGGAAAAGTAGCTCCAGGGTGGGGGACTACACCACTTATGGGAGTTGCAATGGCTCTATTTGCAATATTTCTATCTATTATTTTAGAAATTTATAATTCATCTGTTTTACTGGATGGAATTTCAATTAATTAGTTTAGAAAAACTAGGAAGTCCTAGTTTTTCTATCAAAAAAGATTATCTTACTTATACTTACTTAATGCTTAAAATACTGAAATACTTAATAATTTAACTTAAGATTACCTAAGACTTGGATTTATAGACCATTCTGGTAGTTCGATCGTGAAATTTATTTGTTTCGATATTTCATTTCCGGAATATGAGCGTGTGACTTGTTATAATTGATCCTATTGATAATACAGAGAATAGACCTGTCATCTCTATCAAGATGATTCTACCTCGTCAGATATTTATTCTAGTCTCTGGAGCACGGACTATATAGAATAGATCAAGAAAAGAAATATTTGAACTATGATTCATACCTATTATTGAGACCTCGCAACCGGATAAAAAAAAAATGGAAAAAAGGTCTTTTCTAAATCAAACAATTTTTTCCTTCATACTTCCGAAAGAAACCTCTTTCTATATATTTTGTTGAGTTATTACATTTATTGAAGAAGTGATGATCAAATGGTTTTTACTCAGAAACCCTTTGAGTTTAGCTTTGGTTTTATTAAATCATTGTGGTTCTAGTATGAATCTGAGGTTTAAATTGATTCATAGGGTCTCAACAAGAGAATTCCTATAAAAAAAAAAGATAGGGAAGAGAAGATTCAAGAGGCCTGTCACGATTAACATCAATAAAATAAATAAAGATGGATGAGCCAACTTGAGATTTTATTTCTTGGCATTATCATCACAAAGAAGAGATTCCGGATTTTTCTTACTTCGTATCTTTGGGTCAAATCGAGTCAAGCGGCTAAGCCACAAGAATTTTTAAACTCTCTATTCCATATCCGTTGAAACTAGTATTTGTGTGTTTCGGCTTGAGCCGTACGAGATGAAATTCTCATATACGGCTCTCAGAGGGGGAGTCTTTCTTGGATTACCTATCTCAATAAAGTATATGATTGGTTCGAGGAACGTCTCGAGATTCAAGCGATTGCAGATGATATAACTAGTAAATATGTTCCTCCTCATGTCAACATATTTTATTGTCTAGGGGGGATTACGCTTACCTGTTTTTTAGTACAAGTAGCTACGGGTTTTGCTATGACCTTTTACTATCGTCCAACTGTTACAGAGGCTTTTTCCTCTGTTCAATACATAATGACTGAGGCCAACTTTGGTTGGTTAATTCGATCAGTTCATCGATGGTCAGCAAGTATGATGGTTCTAATGATGATCTTGCACGTCTTTCGTGTGTATCTTACGGGTGGTTTTAAAAAACCCCGCGAATTAACTTGGGTTACCGGGGTGGTTCTGGCTGTATTGACCGCATCTTTTGGCGTAACTGGTTATTCCTTGCCTTGGGACCAAATTGGCTATTGGGCAGTAAAAATTGTAACAGGCGTGCCTGAAGCTATTCCTATAATAGGATCACCTTTGGTAGAATTATTACGTGGAAGTGCTAGTGTGGGCCAGTCCACTTTGACTCGTTTTTATAGTTTACATACTTTTGTATTGCCTCTTCTTACTGCCGTATTTATGTTAATGCACTTTCCAATGATACGTAAACAAGGTATTTCGGGTCCTTTATAGAGAAGGCAGATCATAGATATTTGTAATTTATCATATTGGGGAGGAACAAGAGTTTTTCATTGCTACAAATATGGATTATTGAAAAATAAGGCATGTTATTTGGATACTTCTATTCAACTCTGAAGTATTGTTTATTTGATACGAAACCAATAGTTGAAGTATATTTTCCTAAAAGAGGATGGATTATGGGAGTGTGTGACTTGAACTATTGATTGGCCCATGCAGATATATGATTTTATCCGCCACGTTGGAATTCACAACCCAACGTGTCTCCGCATCCAACCATCACGTCAGTCCCTTTATATAGCATAGGATAATAGGATAGGCCGGTTCGTTTGAGGAGAATATTTTCTATGATCATACCCGAATCTTGTCATGCATGAACAGGCTCCGTAAGATCCCTATAATAAGTGATGTGGAATGATTCAATGTTCTATTTATTCATTTTGTTTGATTTTTCTTTTTTTTTATTAATTTTTCTTAGAATGAATTGATAGTAATTAATTGATAGTATTAGTATTTCGTATTAATTTGATAGTCTAATTGGATAGTAATCTTAATAAGTTTTTTTATAGTATGTAGATGCATTCATTTCCTCTGCATCAACCCTGATCTATAATACTATCGGAGTTAAATAAGGGATCTAAAGAAGAATAGGGGCTAAGATTTTATTAGTAACAAGTAAAAACTTTGTATTTTTGTATGTAATACAATCAAGATGTTGTGGGGATAAATACCAACCAAAAGACATGAGACAATCCAAAAAGCACTTGATCATGATCTAATTTGTAAGCTGACTTGGATATTGAGCATTTCCTTGTTGCCAGAAATGAATTCTTTGCAATGAATAATGAATTGTTTAAACTCGGGGAAATGAATTTGATAAATCTTTTCTTACATAGAGTCATTCTACATTATATATGTATATATGTATGAAATATAGATCTTCTATTTCTATGGACCTATTTATGTTCTATGAATCTATTTCTGTGATTCTTTTGATTCTTGCTCGAGCCGGATGATAAAAAATTATCATGTCCGGTTCCTTTGGGGGATGGATCCACAAGAATTCACCTATCCAAATAACAAAGAAACCTGATTTGAATGATCCTGTATTAAGAGCTAAATTGGCTAAAGGGATGGGGCATAATTATTATGGAGAACCTGCATGGCCCAATGATCTTTTATATATTTTTCCAGTAGTAATTCTAGGCACTATTGCATGTAATGTGGGCTTAGCAGTTCTAGAGCCGTCAATGATCGGTGAACCAGCGGATCCATTTGCAACTCCGTTGGAAATATTACCCGAATGGTACTTCTTTCCCGTATTTCAAATACTTCGCACAGTACCCAATAAGTTATTGGGTGTTCTTTTAATGGTTTCAGTACCAATAGGATTATTGACAGTACCTTTTTTGGAGAATGTCAATAAATTCCAAAATCCATTTCGTCGTCCAGTAGCCACAACAGTCTTTTTGATCGGTACCGCAGTAGCTCTTTGGTTAGGTATTGGAGCAACTTTACCTATTGAGAAATCCCTAACTTTAGGTCTTTTTCAAATTGATTAAACCGTTAAATACCACGACATAGGTATCTAAGGAAGATCCCCTTCTGGATCTTCCTTAGATACATCAATCTTATTATGATCTATTCTGCAAATTCTGCAAATATATGGACCGTGTCGGAGATTCAAAACTTATTCCATTCTTTTTTATTTTTAAAAAAGAAAAAATTAAAAGAATCCAATGGATTTAAAATTATAACTTTTTCTTAGGTAAATTTATTGCAAAATGCTTCTGTAGAGTGCTCAATATCTGTTTTACATCTTCTATGCAAAAATATTCCATTTTCATAAGATCTTCTTGACTGTGACTCAAAAGGTCCAATAATGTATGTATATTGGACCTTTTGAGACAATTATAGGTCCTGGAAGACAATTCTGATTGGTCAATAAAAATACATGTCAATGGAATTCCTTTTTTGTTTTTCTTGAGATTAGTGAATCTGTCTTGAAAGGAAAAAAGGGGTAGATTCCATCTGTTTTCATTTTCCTCGAAATTCATGTCCTCTTCCTCTGCATGTAGAAAAGGAATCAATAAATCAATCAAATTACGAGAAGCTTCATAAAGTGCTTCTTTAGGAGTTAAACTTCCATTCGTCCATATTTCTAGAAAGAGTATCTCTTGTTTTTCATTCCCATTCCCATAAGAATGAATACTATGATTTGCATTTCGAACAGGCATAGATACAATATCTATAGGATAACTTCCATCGTGAGAGTCATTTGTGGATTTCATATGATATCCGCGATCTCTCTTGATTTGTAATTCAATACACAAATCAATTGGTTCTGTCAGGTTAGCTATATGCTGTGTCGTGTCAACTATTTCTACAGAAGGTGGTGAGATGATATCTTGAGCTGTTATGTATTTTGGACCCCTGACGCAAATGGATGCGTCCCTAACTCCATAAAGATTACTTCTCAATACAATCTCTTTCAAATTTAGTAAAATCTCATGTACTGATTCTTCAATACCTGCTATCGTAGAATATTCATGCAGCACATTTTCAGATGTTGCACGTGTGATACATGTTCCTTCTATTTCTCCAAGTAAAGCCCTTCGCATGGCAATACCTATGGTATCGGCTTGACCTTTAATAAGCGGGGACAGAACGAAACGACCATAATAAAGACGCTTGCTGTCTACTCTTGATTCAACACATTTCCACTGTAGTGTTCGAGTGGATCCTACTACTTCTTCTCGAACCATACTATTATTTTTCTTTTATTTATAATTATTGGATCAGATCATTGAATCATTTATTTCTCTTGGAATCTATTGAATTCTTATTTCTACACACGTCTTTTTTTAGGGGGGCGACATCCATTATGCGGCATGGGTGTTACATCACGTACGAAACTTAATAGTATCCCATTTCTACGAATGGCTCGTAATGCCGCATCTCTTCCGAGACCTGGACCCTTTATCATAACTTCTGCTCGTTGCATACCCTGATCAACTAATGTACGAATAGCATTAAATGCCGCGGCTTGAGCAGCATAGGGTGTTCCTTTTCTTGTGCCTCTGAATCCAGAAGTACCTGCGGAAGCCCAAGAAACCACCCGACCTCGTACGTCTGTAACAGTTACAATAGTATTATTGAAACTCGCTTGAACATGAATAACTCCTTTTGGTATTCTACGTTCATTCTTATTTGAACCAATACGTGCATTCTTACGTAAACTAATTTTTGCTATAGGTTTTGTCATATTTTATTAGATTATATTCATAAGAATAAAATAAAAAGAAAGAAGAATCAGAAATCTACAGAAAGAGACGGGGATATCCATTTCATATGAAAACGAATCCGTTCTTCTTTCTTTTTACATGTACATGGGTTTCATTTTAAAAATTTTAAAAATTAAAAAGTTCTTTACCCCTGTCTCTGTTTATGTCTCGGATTGGAACAAATGACTCTAATTCGCCCCCGCCTACGAATCAAGCGACATTTTTCACAAATTTTACGAACAGAAGCCCTTATTTTCATATTTATCATTCCTTACTTTCATTCTGAATCTATTTTTTTTGCAAACAAAAATCAGTTTATTGTATTTTTGAATTTTGAATTCTATCTCTACGAAAAGGATGTTTAAAAGAATGATCTAATCGTTCGAATCTTTTTTGCGAAGTCTATAAATTATACGTCCCCTGGTTGAATCATAACGACTCATTTCGATTTTGACTCTATCTCCGGGTAGTATACGTATAAAACTGCGCCGGATTCTCCCTGAAATATAACCTAGAATTAGATCTTCATTATCTAATCGAACTCGGAACATACCATTGGGTAGTGATTCAGTAATTAAACCCTCATGAATCAATTTTTGTTCTTTCATTCCAGGGAACCCCCTTTAAGTATTAACTAATAGAGGAAGAGTTCTATAATTCATTTCTCCTCTCTATTTTACAAATAGTAAGTTCGAGAGAAATTTAGGGTACTCCAAGAGAATCACCATATATAACACAAAATTTCTCCTCCAATTTTTTCTAATCGAGCTTCTCGATCTGTTATTATACCTCGAGAAGTAGAAAGAATTACAATTCCCATTCCACCTAAAATCTTAGGAATTTGTTGATAGTTGGAATAGATTCGTAGACCGGGTCGGCTTATACGCTTTAAATTTATTTTATTCCCTTTCCTAGTCTTTCTATGTCGTAAGGTTGAAACCAAGAAATTTTTTTGACTTTCTTGATGTTTTCGAACGTTTTCAAGAAAACCTTCTCGTAAAAGTATTTTCACAATGTTTTTAGTGATATTAGTAGATACTATTTGAACTCTTCCCTTTTGATCTATGTCAGCATTTCTTATAGAAGTTATTATATCGGCAATAATGTCCCTACCCATGACGAACTATAGTTATTGGTGCCTCCTAATTTTGATATAATCAACATGCTTCTTTTTTGTTTTCTTTTTTATTGAATTTTTTTTTTAATTATTATAGATTCTAAAAAATTATTAGAAATTTCAAGTATATACATGAGACACAATCTATTAATTTGATCTATTTCAGATATTTGAATATTCTATTCTATATATAGATAGGAAGATAGGATATATACTATTTTCATCTATAAGACTTCGGGTGCTAATGAAACTATTTTAGTAAAATCCAACTGTCGCAATTCCCGAGCAATCGCACCAAAAATTCGAGTTCCTTTTGGATTTCCTTCTTGATCAATTATAACCGCTGCATTGTCATCATATCGTATTATCATGCCGTTGTCACGTTTTAGTTCTTTACACGTGCGTACAATCACAGCTCTAATTATTTCTGATCTTTCTAGAGGCATGTTGGGCACTGCTTCTTTGATTACAGCAACAATAACATCGCCAATATGAGCATATCGGTGATTACCAGTTCCTATGATTCGAATACACATTAATTCTTTAGCTCCACTGTTATCCGCTACATTCAAAAGGGTCTGAGGTTGAATCATATCATTTTTATTTGAATCTCTTATTTCAAGATAATGGAAAAAAGAAATATTGTCTGTCCAGAGATAAATAAATCCGTGGTTTTTTTTTTATTCTTAATACTCCTTCTTCTTTTACTTTTGTTTACCTATCCTGAAATAACAAATTGAGTTCGTATAGGCATTTTACATGCAGCTATTTCCATAGCAACTTTGGCTACAGCTTCGGATACTCCACTCATTTCATAAATTATTCGACCCGGTTTAACAACGGATACCCAATATTCGGGGGATCCCTTGCCCGAACCCATACGTGTTTCTGTAGGTCTTACAGTAACAGGTTTATCGGGAAAGATACGTACCCATATCTTTCCACCACGACGCGCATATCGTGTCATTGCTCTTCGCCCTGCTTCTATTTGTCTAGCTGTGATCCAAGCAGGTTCAAGTGCCTGAAGAGCGTATCTGCCAAAACAAATATGATTGCCTCGGCAAGATATTCCCTTCATTCTACCTCTATGTTGTTTACGAAATCTGGTTCTTTTAGGGTTATAGTTGATGGTTGTTTCTGAATTCCATCTCTACTGCAGAGCTGGACATGAGAGTTTCTTCTCATCCAGCTCCTCGCGAATGAAATGATTCAATAAAATGACATATTCAAGAGAAACATGTATTTTATTCTATGAAAAGTGAAAAGAAAGAATATACTAATTCTTTTTATATTGAATTTGTTACATTAGGTAGCTGTATAGATAACTAGCTAACTAGGCGTGTTTTTTTATATTTGTTTATATATAAACAATCTAAATAATGCTTCTTTCTTTTATCAAAATTGATAAAGTATTTTTCTTTACCTCTATTGAATCATTGAATCACGCCAATAGTCATCCACTAAATGAAATTCTTAAATGAAATAAAAATAGAAAAATAAAGAAAGGTTTCGCGGGCGAATATTGACTCTTTCCTCCTTCATTTGTAGGGTCAATTCATGACCATTCAGAAGAAATCCATTTTTTCTTGGTTCATTCCGCCATCCTACCCAATGAATCATTAGGATTGATTCGTTTTCAAGAAAATCCTATGTAATCACAGGTTCCATCGTTCCCAGAGCTTCTCTATTAATGCTTAGGTCTGAACTTTGCAATGGAGCTCTCAACAGAATCTGTTATTTGTTTCCGAGTCAATCTCCTCAGTTTTTCTTAACCCGAAGCTCGATTTAATTATTCTCTATTTTCTATTATTTAGATTCTTTATTTTTCTATCTTAATTACATACTTACATACATAATAGACTATATTATCCATATTGAATATTGATTAGATTATTTAGATTATTATTTATTTTAATTCTTTTATTATATTTTCTTTCTTATATATTATATTTATTAATAGATTCTATTTATTAATTATATATATTCTATTTATTCTTTATATTTATTCTAATTATATTTCTTCTATTTCTATTTCTTAGTATATTTCTTATTCTATTTTTCTTGTATATTGATGTTGATGCTTTATAACACTGCCTTTTTTATGGGGTAATTTTTCATAAACCATACATATGGGAATCATATATCATTTAGATCTTTATTCTCTCTTTCTATCATCCTTCCTTTTTCCACATCCCTTTTTTTTTCACAATTCATAATCAGATTTATTTTTTATGAAAAGGATTTCAGTTGCTACAACTATATGATTGATTCAGTCATATAGTGACTGTTTCTTGGGATCTCGACAATACGAAGCAATAAGTTGGTTATTAGTTTTGAGTTTCTTTAGTTTTGATAGTTATTAAGTTTAGAGTGGGGTTTTTCTTTTTCATCTCAATTCTCAACTCTAAAGAAAAAACTAACGAGTCACACACTGAGCATAGCAATTATACTAAAATTTAAATTAAATAAAGGGTAAATCAAATTTTTATTCAACCTTATAGAATTATAATTGTTCGTTTTTCTTTGATTAATAAAAAAAAAATAAGAAAAGAGTTTCGAAATTCTTTCTATTGATGAGCAGAATGGCGAGATAAAGAAAGGTCCATTATTCTTATTTTCTTATTCTTGGTTTACAAAGTTTACAAATATCCAAATTTTGATGCCTAAGACTCCATAGATAGTTCTAATTGTATGGGAACAGTGATCAATTTTAGCGCGAATTGTTTGTAAGGGAACCCTGCCTTCTCTGATCCATTCGACACGTGCAATCTCTTTTCCGTCGATACGCCCTGCAATTTGCACTTGAATTCCTTTTGTACCGGTTTGTTCAGTTAATTCAATAGCTTTTTTCATTGCCTTTCGAAATGAGACTCTATTTTTTAATTGTAAAGCTATATATTCTGCAAGAATATTAGGTTGTCCATAAGGCTTTTCAATTCTTGTGATAGCAATGTTGAGTCTCCGGTTTACAGAATGAAACTCTTTTTGTACATCCATCTGTAATTCTTCGACTCCCCGTGTTCGTCCTTCTATTAATAAATTGGGAAATCCAATATAGATTATGACCTGAATCAAATCTATTCTTTTTTGAATTCCTATATGGGCAATTCCTTCGAAACCTGAGGATATTTTCTTATTCTTTTTTACATAGTCCTTAATACAATTC